AAATCAAAGTTGATTTACCAATAAGTCACGAAATGCTATGGTTCGTACATATGATTTCTTAATTTATTCAGAAGTAATTCGCGAGATCGGGCGCCTTTCTTTTTTCTTTCCTGGGTATAAAGAAAAACAAAAGAAAGTGCAGTTGGTTGGATCCAACCTATTTTTGAAATAAACAACTCGCACACACTCCCTTTCCAAAAAAGATCAATACACCAAGTACTACACTTAGATTTATTGGATTTGTTGCAAAAATATCGGTATTTAACCCGAAACTCCCGGCGGCTGGCGAGTAACCCAATAAAACGAAAGAATCGGTTACATTTTTCATAGGATCTCCTCTTATAAATAGGACTATAACAAAATCAAACAGAATTCGTTTTGTATCACTTCATCCCTTTTTGGATTGATTTTTTTTTTTAATTTCCTTATAGATTTCTAACTAGAGTGTATTATTAAATTTTAATATAGAATTGGGCAATTTTTGATTATTATTTCAATTCACTGGGCGTTCCAAATAATAAAAAAGAAAATGACTTAGGATTCTTAGAATTTGGCCCAGCTTTCGTGTCAATTGTGCAATCCCTCCTTTGTTGCTGCAACGCTTTCTAAAAACCAAGCAAAAAGGGTTCAATTAGACTTAAGAGCGGGAAAGAAGAAAGCGGCAAGTTCACAGCAATAAAATCTGAAAAAACTTTTAAATTGATAGGATTAAACAAATGGATAGGATTAAACAAAGGGATTCGCAAATAAAAGTGCTAATGCCACAACCAATCCATAAATTGTTAAAGCTTCCATAAAAGCCAGACTAAGCAATAAAGTACCTCGGATTTTACCCTCCGCCTCTGGTTGTCTCGCGATCCCTTCGACGGCTTGACCCGCAGCAGTACCTTGACCAACTCCGGGTCCAATAGAAGCAAGCCCTACAGCCAATCCAGCAGCAATAACAGAAGCAGCAGAAATCAATGGATTCATGATAAGTGCCTCGCACCAAACTCAAGAATGGTTAATGATACAATCCACCAATGAATTCTGACTTATGCTTACTTATGCTTAATGCTTAGGATCGATTGCTAAGATCTATATGATTGAAGTCACTAAAAACTTCGTATTGAAGGAATACTAGGATTGAACCAGCAAAAGGACTTCGAGATCTCGTTTTTAGTTCCTATCCGTGGAGTTTTTCTCAATCTCAATGCATCTGACTCTCGTTCTTGCATTTCTTTGTTTCGAACCATGCTTTCATTCAATTCTCCACCCTTTCGTTTTCTTCTATATGCTTGATTTCATCTGTGTATTTATTCGTCACAGACGAAACGGAAGGACTTCTATTGGAATCCTCATTGAAATTCCCAGTGGGATAGGAAATCAAATGGATGGGTGGTTCATAGAAAATCAGTCAATATCTACCATATACATTTGTTTCATAGTGTAAACCAACTATTCACACCTTAGATTCATCCGGATTCTAGAATCCTTCTTTGAACCTCCACAAGAGCTGTCTTCTAGCCATTCAAAATTATATATATATATATAACTACCCTAAACCCCCTTTTTTTAGAAATCATAATGTTGTAATTCACTGAACAAATAGAAATAGAAGATTCATTGGGAGTATGGCATAAATGGGCCAGAACCTGGGGGAAAAAGATCTTTTCTTTTCCTTTTTGTTTTTTACAAAGCATATCGGAATCTTTTTTGCTACTACTCTAGATCATATATACCGTATTTCTATCCCCCAATAGTTTATCTCGCAATAGCTTATCTCGAGACGCCCATCCATATTACATAGGGATAAGCGAAACAAAGGCTAAAGCTCTTTTCAAAGCGAGTCAATGATGACCCTCCATGGACTCGCCTATATAAGCCGCAGCTAAAGTTGCAAAAATAAGAGCTTGAATACCACTTGTAAATAATCCAAGGAACATGACAGGTATAGGAACCACTGAAGGTACTAAAGAAACAAGAACAAGAACTACTAATTCATCAGCCAATATATTCCCGAAAAGTCGAAAACTAAGTGAGAGGGGTTTTGTGAAATCTTCTAGGATGTTAATTGGTAAGAGGATTGGCGTTGGTTGAATGTATTTACCGAAATAACCCAAGCCTTTTTTGGTAAGACCCGCATAGAAATAGGCCACAGACGTGGGTAAAGCTAAAGCAACAGTAGTATTTATATCATTCGTGGGTGCGGCTAACTCTCCCTGGGGTAGCTCTATTATTTTCCGAGGTAAAAGAGCCCCTGACCAGTTAGAAACAAAAATAAATAGGAACATAGTTCCAATAAAAGGAACCCAAGGACCATATTCTTCTCCAATCTGAGTTTTGCTCAAGTCTCGAATGAATTCAAGGACATATTCGAAGAAATTTTGACCGTCAGTCGGAATGGTTTGTGGATTTCGAACAGCTATAGTGGTTGAACCTACTAAGATAGCAATTACGACCCAAGAAGTAATAAGCACTTGGGCATGGACTTGGAAACCACCTATTTGCCAATAGAAATGTTGGCCTACTTCCACACCGGATAGATCGTATAACCCTTTTAGGGTGTTGATGGAACATGGTAGAACATGCATATTGCCCTCTGACAGAACTAGAACTAAAAAAGGAATTATTTTGATTCCATTATCTATTTCTCGACTCGCCTACTTGAATCGTGTATTTCAGATACCAAGGAATCCTCGAAAATCCCCAGTGATTTTTCTCTCGTTTTTTTTTTTAGATTCAGAAAAAGGAACCAATTCCATAAACCCATACATTTCCCGAAGTCATTGACTTCTCTTATTATTAATCAACGATTTGTTATAGAGCTAGAACGGCCCTCACAAATTGCCGAGACTAATTTGTTAAGAATGAATCGAATTGAACCTATAGAGTCATCATTGCTTGGAATCGGAAGATCTGCAAGATCCGGGTCACAATTTGTATCGATTAAACAAATCGTTGGAATTCCTAAAATTACACATTCGCGAAGAGCCTTATAGCCGTCTTGCTGATCAACGACGATTACAATATCAGGCAACCCCGTCATATATTTGATCCCACCCAGATAGGTTTGCAAGTGATATAATTGTCTCTTCAAGATTGCTGCATCTCTTTTCGGAAGACGGTTGAGTCTTCCCGTCTTTTGTGCCGCTCTCAAATTGCGGAACCTGTGAAGTCTTCTTTCTGTAGTGGACCAATTCGTTGACATCCCACCGAGCCATTTTTTATTAACATAATGACACCGAGCCCTTGTTGCAGCCGATGCGACTGAATTAACTGCTCTTTTTTTGGTCCCAACTATTAAGAATTGTTTTCCCGTACTCGCTGCATCAAAAACTAAATTACAAGCTTCTGATAAAAAACGAGCAGTTCGAGTAAGATTTGTAATATGCATCCCTCTACGCTCTCCAGAGATGTAAGGTGCCATGCTAGGATTCCATTTCTTAGTCTTATGCCCAAAATGAACTCCTGCTTCCATCATCTCTTCCAAATTGATGTTCCAATATCTTCTTGTCATTTATTTCCTCTTTTTTTTTTTTTTTAGAGACAAGGTGCCCTAAATAAAGAATTGTTCCGACGGAACCTTCTACCGGAGATTGACCGTTGATACACGGGCCAAGCCATTAATTCCTTTCTATTCGTTATTATCTTTTTTACCAAATCGAATAACCGGACTAGATAGTGAACGTAAAGTTAAAAGGATGAATTTGCTCTTAGAAATCATGAAATCCCGCAAATTAGGATGGATCATGGACTTTCTTTGGGATGCAAGAATCAAATAATTCTCTGTGTTGGAATAAAATATCTCTTATTTCCCCCCCGAATAGATTTTTCTTTTTCATTTCAAAAGGAATGTTGCTGCGTTGCCTTGAACGGTACACAAATCCTTTGAATCCGGTACCAACAGGTATCATACCTCCCAGAACAACGTTCTCTTTCAGGCCTTTCAACCAATCGATACGACCTTGTAGAGCGGCTTTTGCTAAAACCCGAGCAGTCTCTTGAAAACTTGCCTCGGATATGAAACTTTGAGTATTCAGAGATGCCCTCGTTATTCCCAATAGGACAACTCGATAACAGATCGCTTCGTCCAAAGCGCGCGCTGTTCGTTCCGCCCGCAACAATCCTATGAGTTCTCCCGGTGAAAAAACATTAGACATTCCATCTTCTGAAACCCACACTTTTGATGTTATTTGACGCACAATAATTTCTATATGCCTATTATGGATTTGCACCCCCTGGGATCGATAAACCTTTTGAATCTTATTAACCAAAGAGATACGGCTTTGTGCTATGGTTAACTCAGCGCCAATCAAGAATCCCCAAGGAATTCCAAGAATTCTTGTTAGACATTCGTTCCAACCTTCCACCCTCTCTTCTAGGTTCATTGAGATTGAATCAATCGAACGCACTTCTAACACTTGTTCTACTTTTGGAAGACCTTGCGTTATATCACTCGATCTCGATTTTTCATAGATAAATGTAACTACTGTATCTCCTTCGTAAAGGATTGCCCCATAATGGCCATGAACGGTGGCTCCTGGAGTAGCCAAATAGGGCTTAGCGGATCTTATTACTAAAGAGTCAACATGAACAATTATAACCTGCCCAGATTTGAGGCGCGGTCCATATTTGGATATACATACATTTTCACAAATCAACTGCCCAAGGCGAATGATTCTGGATGTCTCTTCACAATAGTCGGGCTGGAGCGAATCCCAATTCAAATTGAATGGATTCAAAATCATGTTACTACATGGATTGGGATTCGAAAGTTTCCCACTTTCATCCATTACATAATAGTTAAGTACTTGGAAAGTCTGGTTAAAATTCTCAAGGAGCAAATATTTATTTACTACGATCTGATTCTGAGTTATTAATTGGTAAGATGGAGAAAAATGCGCAATTTTAGGCACAATCCCTAAAGGACCCGACGAATTCCTAATTGGAATTCGGAGATCCCTTTTCCTTTGACTTTTCATTGATTCTTTTCTCACATTGTTGTTCGATTTCAAATCGTTGAATGGACCCATTCGAAAACAATTAGATGATGACAAAATGATCAAAGACTGGCATTCCTTATTTCGACTCAACAACGTACAACTAGTTCCTTGATGTTGGGTAAGTGATTGTTGAATCCTTCCCTTGGAAGAAAAAGGTTTGAGATTCATACAAGCTACTCCATTATCGAGGATCAATCCCGGCCCTGCCGGATGATTCCTTTTTCTGTTATACGTAGACTTCGCTAAGTCCATTCGTAGGAAATTTCGAATCAGATCATTGACTCTTACTTCAACAAAGGAAGCATGAACCTCCTCTCGAGACGAACCCTTTTTGTCTTGTGCCCAATTCAAAACTAAACAAGTTCGAACTGATTGAATACTTGTGTGAGAAATTCCTCGAATTGTTTTGTCATTTTCATAAAGGAAATACTTGACAACTCTAAGTTGCAAACTCTCCCTTTCCTGCAAGAGATCATGAGGGAAAAGCGTTGCTAAATAAATCTCGTCTTCTCTTTCATCTGGGCCTACGGGTCGAACCAATACAAAAGACTTTTTCTTGATAGGTGTGATCTGTTGGACATAGATCCCTTTTTTCCATTTTTTTTTAGCCTTTTTTTTTCCCTTGACTGGTAGTATTAAGATGCCACTATGCCCAGATATCTTATCTGTCTCTCTAGGAAAATGGATCTCTCCAGAAAATATTTTCAGTTCAATCTCCCCCTTTTTTTTCTCTACTCGAACCAATCCGCCTACCTGGCTTCTTATATTGAAAGTAATTCGGGTATCGACTCCAACAATACTATTGTTCCGCACCATTATGGAAGAGGATTCGGGTAATCTATGTACTTCCTTGGGAATGAAAACTTCTTTCTTTTGGTAGTTTTGCCTAAATTTTTTGGCTCTTCGAGACTCAATCAAATCCTCTTTTTTGACGATGGAATGCGTCTCTCTAGTCCCAGTCCCATTTTGAGTACTTCCCAAACTGTTTCTTCTGTATTGGGGATCATCAAAATAAGCAAGAATACTCTTTCTACGGAAAATTCCATTTATGGGTATTTCCATCGAGATACCTGAACGAGGTATTAGTTCTCTCTCTCGTTCTTGATTAGATTGGAATGGGATGATGCATCTATTTCTTCGCCTCTTTGCCAATAAATCAGAATTTTCGTGGAGAATGGCAGGATAGATGAAATTAGAATGACCATTGCATAGGGTTTGATCAGGTCCTGAATAATCAAGAACCCTTCGTACACTTTTACCGGAAGGCCCCGCACTAAACAAATTATATCTCACTTGATCATTAGTCAATGAGAAGCTAGACGTATATCTTCGTTCAGCAGAAAGAGAACGGACATTCATTTGATCTTGATTCTTGTGGAGTGACAAAGGGACTCTACCGGATCTGCGCAGACCCCCTGATAATATCCATAAATGACTTGTTTTTGGTAAGAGATGAACATTCCCATATGTGGATTCAGGTGCATGATAGACATCCTTACTCCAGTGCATTTCTCCCTCTAAGTCAGAATAAATATGTTTTCGAACCTTCTCTTTCAAATTCAAGGTGGATGTTCCCGCGCGCATTTCCGCAATCACTTGTTCTGATTCTACATATTGATCATTTTGAACTAAAAGAAAACTTTTTGGTGGAATATTCACATTATGTGTAATATCCTGACTCTCAATAGTGACAGCCAGGTCTAGATAACATAGAAAAGCAGGATGTCCATGACGTGTACGTGTGGGATGAACGAAATCCTCGTTGAATTTTATTTTTCCATTAGAGGGGGCTCGTATATGTTCGGCAGTACCACCTGTGAACACTCCACCGGTATGAAAAGTTCTTAATGTTAGTTGAGTCCCTGGTTCCCCAATAGATTGACCCGCAATAATACCTACGGCTTCTCCCAATTCGACCAGGTCGCCATGAGTGGGACTTCGACCATAGCATAATCGGCAGATCCAAGATGTACTCCTGCAAGTGAAGGGGGTTCGAATCGATATTGGTTGTGCTCGAAAGGTTATGAGTCGTTTGACAAGTCCCATCCCAATATCTTGATTTCGAATGGCGATGCATCGCGAACCCATATAGATATTGTCCGCTAATACACGACCCATTAATGTTTGGATCAAAAGTCTTTCTGTCATCATCCCCTCTCGAGGATTCACAGAAATACCCCGGATGGTGCCACAATCTGTTCTACGTACAATAATGTGTTGAACTACTTCAACAAGTCTGCGCGTGAGGTATCCAGCATCTGAGGTTCGTATAGCAGTATCCACAACCCCCTTGCGGGCTCCGTAGCAGGAAATTATATATTCGGTTAAAGAGAGTCCTTCGCGTAAATTGCTTTGAATGGGTAAATCAATCATTTGTCCTTGGGGATCTGACATTAATCCTCGCATACCTACTAATTGGTGTACCTGAGATGCATTTCCCCTAGCTCCCGAAAAGGACATTATATGGACCGGATTCAAAGGATCAGTCATCCGAAAATTCGGATTCATTTCTTGTCGCAAATACTCACTTGTAGCATACCATATCTCAATGGATTGACGTAATTTTTCTACCGCGTGTACATTCCCATACTGATGGTGTTTTTCCAAAATCAAACTTTGTTGTTCAGCGTCTTGGACTAGCCATCCTTTCGAAGGTATTGTTAAAAGATCATCAATTCCTAATGAAATGGATGTAGCAGTGGCTTGCTGGAAACCCAAAGTCTTTACTTGATCCAGGATGTGTGATGTGTATGCCATTCCAAAGTGATCTATGAATCTGCTAATAAGTCGTTTTATCGCAGTTCCATCTATCGCTTTATTGTGAAAAACCAGATCGGCTCTTTCTACCATAAGTACCTCCATATTCCGCTAATGTAGGATTCGACCAACAGTACAATAGGTTTGAGTCAGTGATTTGAAGACTTCCTTTCCTCGATCTTGAGTTGCGTAGAAATTCAGGAATTAGAATCCTAGTTGACTCGGAGAGACCCGAATTCCCACGGGTATCATAGAATTACTTAGCTTAGGTCCCCTATGAGCAGGCCCGGCAAAATCCTTGTATGGCTTCTTCGATTTCTCGATAAAAAGAAATATGGCCAACAGTGGTTCGAATGTAAATACAAGGGATTTCTTTTTTTACACTTCTTACTATTAGATAGTGACCAAAAATCTCATGATAGGTACCCAAAGATTCATATTGCACTTCGATGGGAACTTCTTTTGATGCAATAATACGTTGATCGAGTCGCCACCGGAGCCACAAAGGACTCTCTAATTTGATTCGTTTCTGCCGATAAGCCCCAAGTGCATCATAGGAACCACAAAAATAGGGCTCTTTTTCTTTTGTATACTTATAGTTATAATCGTCTATTTTCTCGTTTTGATAGTTTATGCGATTCCATGGATTATACCTATTTGCACAAATACCTCGACGATTCCCGATCGTTAATACATAGAGTCCCATAAGCATATCTTGAGTTGGTATGGAAATGGGATCTCCGATAGCTGGAGACAAGAGATTCATATGAGAAAACATAAGTAAACGCGCCTCCGCTTGAGCCTCCAATGATAAAGGGACATGAACAGCCATTTGATCCCCATCAAAGTCTGCATTGAATCCCTTACGAACTAATGGATGTAAACAAATAGCACGCCCTTCCACTAAAATAGGTTGGAATGCCTGGATGCCTAATCTATGCAAAGTGGGTGCTCTATTCAGCAATACAGGGTGCCCCTGCATAACTTCTTGAAGGATTTCCCATACAATTGGTTCTTTTTCCCGAATTTGACTTTTCGCAACTCCTATGTTGGAAGCAACGTGGTGTCTGAGTAGACCACGAATTACAAATGTCTGGAAAAGCTCTATTGCTATTTCGCGAGGCAATCCACATCTATGTAATGAAAGCGAAGGGCCCACGACAATGACGGAACGGCCCGAATAATCGACCCGTTTCCCAAGCAACGTCTCGCGAAATCTTCCCTCTTTACCTTCAATTATATCCGAAAACGACTTGTAAACTTTATTATGACCGTCCTTCATTGGCTGTCCGCGGAGCCCATTATCAAGAAGTGTATCCACAGCTTCCTGCACTAATTTCTCCTGACACATTATTGAGTCCCCTGGCGTAGATCTTTTTAATAGATTGGTAAGAGTAATGTTCCGATAGATAACTCTTCTATAGAGTTCATTAATATCCGAACTCATGAGTTTCCCCCCATCTATCTGAATGATCGGTCTCAATTCGGGAGGGAGCACTGGTAATAGGCACAAAACCATCCGTTCTGGTTCTACATTTGTTTGAAGAAAATGCTTAGCTAATTGCATGCGTCTAACCAAAAAATCCTTTCTTCTTCTAATTTTTCGATCTTCCCATTCATTACCGGTGGTTCCTTTTTCCCCTAGATCTTTCCATTCTACCAATGAATAATCTATAATAAGTCGCAAATCCGGATCGGCTAATTGTTCTCTGATAACACTGGCTCCAGTAGAGATTTCTCGATTTCGAAAGGTATTGAAGCCTTGAGTAGTAAAAAAAAGTGGGATGCTGTATTTCCGAGATTGAATGTCATTTTCGAATGAGCCTCGTAATCGTAAGAAAGTAGGTTTTTTAGCTACGACCCTAGCAAAAGAAAAATTGGGATAGGTTCCTATAGGATTTCCCCCCCTTCAAAATCGGACGTGAAGGTTTCCTCTCATCCGGCTCAAGTAGTTACACCAAATAAAGAAGGGTGTTCTTGTTCTCAAATTATGCTCTCGAAAACCCCCAACCAAACAAAGGTCTACTCCTTACTCAAGTTCCCAGTCAGGACCAACCAACATTTCATTGATTCATTCTTCCTTTTATTTAGATCTTTGATTTCTATTTTTTGAATTCCTTATTCAACTAGGGCCTAAATGAAATGTGAAATTCTTGAGTAGTCTACTTCCCTTCCAATGATGAATCCCCCTCAAATCAAAGAAAAAGAATTCCTTGGAACTCATAAGGGATTTACTTGTCTATGTATCGTTCGATTCGATCTTTTAGGTCCCTACTTCACCTCGACGGTTATGACATGATGTCCTTAAGGCCTATATGCGATGAATAGATCCCTGTAACCATGTCATCGTTGCTTACTTGAACAGATTCTAACAGAAATGGAATGGTGAATTCCACGAAAGAAGTCTTTTTCACGAGGTACAACCAGCAATTCCTATGTATCGGTTACGGAATCGACCATAGATCAATTCCCTTTTATTTGGGAGTATTAAATACACCCATAATAACTCTGAGCTTCATGGTACTCCTCCCAAGAGACATGTCAGAATCAGGGCATCCCAATCGGATTGAATGGGATGACAGTTTTTCATTCCCAATCTGTAAAATCAGAATTTTGATCAAATCACACATCGCAGTATACTAGGCCTTCTAATTTTTTAAGAGGTTTATCTAAAAGATTCGCGATATAACTAGGAAGACGTTTCAAATACCATACATGAGTTACCGGGCATGCCAGCTTGATGTAGCCCATTTGAGATCTTCGTATCCGAGAATCCACAAATTGGACTCCGCATTGGTCACAAAATTTTTGGTCTTCTTTTTCATCGCCGATGACTCGATAATTTCCACAAGCACAAATTCCACTCTTTATAGGCCCAAAAATTCTTTCACAAAACAAGCCATCTTTTTCCGGTTTAGTGGTTTTGTAATGAAAAGTAGAGGGTTTTGTTACCTCTCCAACTATCTCTCCATTAGGTAGGGTTTTCTTGGCCCAAGCACTTATTTGTTCTGGGGAAACTGATCCAATTCGAAGTTGTTGATGTTTATATCGGTCGATCATAGAATAAAATTTCTAATTCATTTCGATCAAGCTTCCTTCCTATTAATCTGGAAATTCTTCTCAGATACAAGGAAATGATTCAATTCCAGAGCCAAAGATCGTAGTTCTCGAACGAGCAATCGAAAGGATTCTGGAGCATCCTCAGGTTTCGGTAATGTTCCTCCAATGATTGTAGTCCCAAGGACTTCCTGCCGAGCTCTAATATGATCAGATTTATAAGTAAGCATCTCTTGTAAAATATGAGCAACGCCAAATCCCTCTAGGGCCCAAACTTCCATTTCGCCTACCCGCTGTCCGCCTTGCTTGGCCCTTCCTCTAAGCGGTTGTTGTGTAACAAGCGCATAATGCCCACTGGAACGCCCATGGATTTTATCATCAACTTGATGAATTAATTTCAGGATATAGGGCTTTCCTATGATAACAGGTTGCTCAAAAGGATCTCCCGTTCTTCCATCAAATAGTCTGCTTTTTCCCGGATACTCGGGTTCAAATACCCATGGATTCGCTGTCTGTTTACTGGCTTCGTATAATTCCGAAAACACTAGTTTTCTCGAAGCCCCTTGCTCATATCTCTCATCAAAGGGCGCTATTCGATAATGCCTGTCTAGCAGATCTCCTGCTAACCCGAGCGAGCATTCAAATATCTGTCCTACATTCATTCGTGACGGGACTCCTAATGGGTTGAAGACCATATCAACCGGTGTTCCATCTTGCAAATAAGGCATATCTTGTCTAGGCAAAATTTTTGAAATGATACCCTTATTCCCATGTCTTCCAGCGACTTTATCCCCTACTTTGATTTCACGTTTTTGTGAAATATATACACGAATCATTTCTGGACGATAACTGGAATCCCCCTTTTTCTGGATCCATCTCACATCAATCACTCGACCTCTGCCACCTATAGGTAGTTTTAGACAAGTTTCCTTTGCAGTGGATACCTGAATGCCAAGTATGGCTCGTAATAATCTATCTTCCGGGGCACACGAAGATTCTTGCATCATCTGAGGCGTTAATTTACCTATTAAAATATCGCCCGTTTCTACCCACGATCCGAGCATCACAATTCCATTTCTGTCTAAATGGCGGAGTAAATGCGCTTCTAAATGTGGTATTTCATTAGTGATTCTTTCAGGACCTTGGCTTGTCACATGAGTCTGAATTTCATATTTCCGTATGTGAAAAGAAGTGTAAATCTCTCCGTATACCAGACGTTCACTAATGAGTACCGCGTCTTCAAAATTGTAGCCTTCCCATGGCATATAGGCTACTAATATGTTTTTTCCCAAAGCGAGTTCGCCACCAACTGTAGCAACACCATCCGCTAAAATTTGCCCCTTTTTAATGCAGTTCCCCCGCTGAACCTGGGATTTTTGATGCATACAAGTATTTTTATTAGAACGTTGATACATAAGCAATGGAATGTTTCGAGTGTCCCCATGACTTGAGAAAATGATCTTATCGCTATCGGTATAAAGGATCTTTCCCTCGTGTTCGGCTATCGCAGAAACCCCCGAATCGAGAGCCACTTGGCGTTCCAACCCAGTTCCAACAATGCACTTCTCGGACCGAGAAAGCGGAACTGCTTGACGTTGCATATTTGAACTCATTAAAGCCCGATTCGCATCATTGTGCTCGATAAAAGGAATGAGGGAAGCTCCAATCGAAAAATATTGGAAGGGAAAAATGCTTCGAAGACGAATCTGTTCCCATGCGATAGTCAGGTATTCTTGACGGTATCGAGCTGGAACAACTTGTTCTTCCTGAATGCCCGGATTCAACGCCAAAGAAGTTCCTGTGGATACCATAGAGTATTCATCTCTACTTGATGATAAATAAACTACCTGCGCCTCTTTGGGTCTTTCAGAAATTTCAAAAAATGGGCTTTCTAGAGACCCCCCGTGGCCAATCCTAGCATGAATCGCTAAGGATCCAATAAGTCCAACATTGATTCCTTCAGACGTGTCAATTGGGCAAATCCGTCCATAGTAACTAGTGTGGATATCTCGTATACGAAAACTTGCCGTTCGCCCTGTCAATCCTCCAGGACCCAAATAACTCAATTTTCGCCCATGAACGATTTGTGTCAATGGATTAGTTCGATCCAAAACGTGAGATAAGGGATGGAGGCCGAAAAACGATTCATAAGTGGTTGTTAATGAAGTTGAAGTTACCAAATTACGAGGAGTCGGTCTAAATTTATGCCTAATTGCTCCACAGAGAGTTCCTCGAACCGCATGTTCTAAACGAACCAGAGCCAATCCGAATTGATCTTGTAAGAGATCCGCTACAGAACGAATACGTTTATTTTTTAAGTGATTCATATCGTCAAGTGTACCCATTCCAAATTTCATTCCGATCAAATGATCCGCAGCTGCCAATACATCTCGCGGTAACAAAAATGTATTATTCTGAGGTATATCAAGATTCAGTCTCTGATTCATATTTCGTCGACCAATCTTTCCTAACTCACATCTTTGTTGAAAAAATTTCTTTTGTAATTCCTTACATAAGGACTCGGACTCAGAAACTACCGGATCACCACCTACACAAGCAAATTGTTGATAAAATTCCAAAATGGCATTTTCTTTTGACCCGATCGTTTTTTTCTCCTTATCATTCGGGAAAGACAAGAAAATTTCAGGGTAGCAAACATTATCTAGAATTTCTTTTAGATTCAAACCCATAGCTGATGATGGAACTAGAATGGATATTTTTTGTTTCCTACTCACACGAGCCCATATCCTTGCTTTTCTATCAATCTCTAATTCTGATCTTCCTCCCCAATCCGATATTATGGTGCCGGTATAGATAGAAATTCCCTTAGGGTCCAACTCTGAACGGTAATAAATACCGGGGCTTTGCAATATTTGATTGATCACAATTCTGTATATTCCATTGACTATAAAGGTGCCCAGGGAATTCATAATAGGAATGTTTCCAATCAATATGGTTTGCTCTTGACTATTCCTACCGGTTTTCCAAATTAATCCCGCAGGGACATATAATTCAGAAGAATATGTGAGTGATTCATACACAGCGTCTCTTTCTTTTATCAAAGGTTCCACCAATTGATATGTTTCTACAAAGAATTGAAATTCAGTTTCTTGATCGGGATCTTCTATTTTTGGGAACTTAGAAAGTTCTTCCATCAAGCCCTGATCAATGAACCTACAAAATCCCTCAAATTGTATCTGACTAAACCCAGGTATTGTGGACATTCCCTCATTTTCATCTTGTAGCATCTTAAGTTTCCCCTTTTTCAAAAAAATCCCATATTGGCTCATTCTTCCTCGAACCCTCCGGGTTGAGCTAGCAATGATGGAATGTATATTTTATTTACTAAATCGCATGAAATTTGATCCAACTCCATATCATATATAGAATGTAGAAACTAGTAATGGAGAAAATACGTGTGGGGAGAGGTCAAACGAGAAAATTTTATACTCAAATTCGAATTTTCAACAGATACTAATTTCGAAAACAGTCCTAGAAACAGAATTCTGTCGATGAGACTTGTGAAGTCTTGTTATAGAATATCAAAAGACATCCAATTTAGGATATTACGACCCGAATTACGACCCTTTGTTGGTACCAGAAAAAGAAATAATTCAGGATCGGTTCTCTATGAATGAGAGAAAGACAGAATAATCAGGAACAGAATAGAATATAGTTTTTTAGCACTTCACTTTTTCTACACTTTTTCACCGATTCCATTGTTCAAATGTTCAAAAAAGGATTCGCAGAGAAGAAAGATAGTTTTACCCATTTGTTATTTGTTAGTAGAATTCATGGACTCCGGTTGAAATAGGGAAGGGGGGTTGCACCTAAGAAACACACGCAGCTATCGCTAGTTAACTATCCACTACTATCCCAGTTATACGTGGGGCAACACAGGCCAGACCGTGCTATCTGATAATTTCTATTGTACGATTCCATGAATCAGAAGAATTCCCCGAATTCCCTTTAGAGGCATATATAGCTACGATACCTGATTAGGATATCTGGGTCACAATTTCTGTTCTGGGGTTTACATAGATACAGAATTCTTGTTATAATGGAAAGTGAATTGAAAGCGATTGATTCTTGATAAAGAATGGATACGGATTAGTTGTGTATCAACTTAAATTAGATTAAACGCAATTTGAGATTCAAAAACCTTTCCTGAATTCAAGTCAATAGTTAATGGTTCCAACCTTGCCCTACCTTTTTTCTGTAATGTAAAATCCACATTTTCTCTTTCAGTATAAAAAAAGGGGGGGTTAGTTCTTGATGTTTTGAGATTTGAGATACGCTACAATCAATCGAAGGGAGCCAACTGGATACAAAGAAAGGAGGAAGGATTCCTTTTTAGTAAAGGGATAAGGAAAGCGGGATTCAAGATGAAAATCCCATAAACATAAAAAAAGGAGATTTAAAGACTAGCCCAAAAAGAGGGGGAAAGCTTCCTAGCTATGTTCTATCATTTTGGCGACATGGCCGAGGGGTAAGGCGGGGGACTGCAAATCCTTTTTCCCCAGTTCAAATCTGGGTGTCGCCTGATCAACAACAACAACCAAAAAACGAAATCTTTTTTTTCTGCTGATATGATAAAACTCAACACATTTTTGCCCCAGCAGAAGCGGAATAAGATAAAACGAAGACGGCTGGCACTCGATTTATTCTTAAAATCTGTAGACTCTATTCTATCTCAACCCTTGCGTCTAGGCTAAGGATTCTAGTATAGGAAGGTTCCGCTATCAAGACTTAAGGATTCCCTTACACTATGTCTACTGACTAAGTTTTAGGTTAGATTGGATAGTCGGGTGTGGAATCCTATTATTAGTTCTGGAAAGGGTGGAAGATACTTTGGATACAGACTTACGAGAGTCTCTGAATGTTCAGACATACAATCCAAGATTGGATAGAGAATTGCCTTTGATAGACTCAGATAGACTCAGATAGACTCAGAAAAAAACAACGTATTTCTTTTCGGTAACCCCCAATCAAGAATGTAATAGAATAGACCCGACTGTCTCACAGAGACAGTTGGGAGACTTTAAGTATGAGATCAAAGGGGTAGGTAGAGATATGTAATAGGTAGTGCTCCATCTTGATTGTCCATGTTTCTGGGGTCAATAAAAGAAATAGTGGATCTTACTATTCCTACATATTCCGTTAATAACATTCACTTGACAATACTTGAGAATACCAAGGGAGTAACTTGGCCTCTTACTTATGTTTAACGCTTATCGATTCTACCAGAAATTTGATAGCCGCTTCTTGTGGGTGGAGTTATTGAATTGATTTCTTAATAGCGTTTGGCGCAGAGTCCCTTTTTGACTCTGCGCCATGGATTCTACTATTATTAGAGTAGTGATCAATAATGGAAAAATTCCTTGATAGTCATAGAGATGGGGGACATCATTCATATGGATATAGTAAGTCTTGCTTGGGCTGCTTTAATGGTAGTATTTACATTTTCTCTTTCACTTGTAGTTTGGGGAAGAAGTGGACTCTAGAGGTACGACTCATTGAGTGGAGTTGAGTAATGAAACTTTATCAATTATTTCATATATAATTATGCAAACCGTTTCTAAAGAAAAACACTTCCATTTCCAACTTCTATTGGAATCGACTAATGGAATCTAGGAATAATACTACTAAAATAACCTTCAATATATATATATTTCAAGAATTCCCATATTCTTATTCTAGATCTTTAGAAAGTACAACTTTCTAGACTAATTGATAGTGTGGTAGAAAGGCTCATAGAGCTCTTTCTACCACACTATACTATCGGATCTTCTATACTGCTAACTTTAGCCCCCTTTTTTCATTAAATACTAATTACGTGGGATTTGAATCCCTTTCATTTCTTCAATCATAGATAAGAACTAAAAAGTCAAGCTTCATTGAAATTAATCATTTTGACTGACTGTTTTTACATATATGATAAGTAAAAAGGCAGTAGGAACTAGAATGAAAAGTGCAGTAGCAATAAATGCGAGAATATTTACTTCCATAATCTCATCGTTTTTTTTTTTTTTTACAATAACTCGGGATCTAATCCCATAGAGATGAGAAATCGTCTCCGGTAAATTCAATGAGATGAATTGCATCCCCATGATATTTGATATCAAATTGAATAGGATCCGTATCATGAATACCCATATATGCTCTCTCGAATGGATTCATCGTCGAGAATTTCATAGTATAATATAACATAAGAGGATCCTTTATCCATAACAAATCCAATTTTTGATTCCTGATACAATCCAGAATCCCATTGATTTTTTCATTTTTTCACTCTTTTCTATGATCTTCCTTAATCATCGGATAAGGTATCATCTGACCCGTCTTCCATTAGTCACAAACAGTAAAACTGAACTGAAAAAAAAAAGAAGGAGTTAAGTTCGAAACTAAGGGTTTTAGGATCTTCTATCTTCTTTTCTTGCCAGATAACGAGGTGTGAGAAAAAGAGGTCCCGGTCTAAAATCTCGAAGATTTCTAGAAATTCAAAATTCACTATTTTTTTTTAGTTTGCTCTTTCGGCGAATAAGGCCCCTTTTCAAATAGGAAGAAAAATGGTGCATTCCCGCTCTAAGAAAAGAGGGCGGGGTAGATCTTTCTTTGATGTCTCGTTTAGGAAAATATTCTTTCCTGAGATTAAAACACATCGATCACAAATTAGGAAAAATTCAGTGTGCAATTTGAAT